TACATGAGATTTTCACCTCATACGGCTCCTCATAGGTCACAAATAAATAAAATCTAAGGCCCTTTCAAAACATTATTTATCTGGAGGTGTTTTGTTTGTAGGATCGATAAAGAGTGAAACTCTTATCCTAAGGACTAGAATTAGACCAATGGAATTCTGTCTGCTAGATTTATAATAAAAAATTGCTTCTGAATTGATCTCATCTTTTAAGAATTTTGATTTTCTTTGTTCATTAATAACTTTATCCTTGAATAAAAAAAGACTTGTTAGAGGAATATCACATAAATATTTCAACTTATCATTTTCGATTACGAAAAAGAATTAGACATTGCATTACATAACAAGAATTTATTTTATTTCTATCAATAAAATAAATATAGTTCTGAATAAAAAACGATTTTTTTGCAATTCTAGTCTTTCTATTTTATTTCGTTCCTATTCTCCTTTCTCCGAAAAAGGGTTATTATTCAAAGTAAAAAATTTCTTCGTTCTTGATAGTTATTTACTTAAAAAGTGGATAGGAACATACTCTGGATCGAAATCGCGGGGAATACTTCTTAATCATTTCTACTAACTTAAAGCCCCAATCGAATTACTTTAATCCATAAAAAAATATCCTGTTGGATAATTTCTCGAATCTCCATTACTAATCCTTTGTGTATCTTGGTCTTCCTAACCATCCACTCATTGTTGTGAATCTCCCATTAGGGTAATACATCTATTAGTCAAAACCCCATACAGTTGATCTTTTGAACCCGCTTCAAGCCATGATGATTAATCAACCAATCTTGGGGTAAACAGTTGCGGTTGGTTATGTTGACTTTCACTTAATTCTTGTACATAGGAAATGAGATTGAATTCTTTTAACAGCAAATTGGTAAGTTGTTTTATTTCACTCATATAACTATCTGTTTTAGTTCATCAACCCCCAATGATGAATAAAAAAAAATGGATATTCATTTAACTTTCTTGCTAGAATCTTGCTAGAAAGAAAATAAATAAAATAGGTGAATTTTTTTTTCTTAACGAATCGCACGTAGAGATATTGATAATACACATAGAGTTAATGGTATTTCATAACTAATTGATTGAGCTGCAGCCCTTAATCCACCTAAAAAGGAATATTTATTATTTGATCCATATCCCGACATAAGAAGCCCAATAGGAGCAAGACTTGAAACGGCGATCCACAAAAAAACACCAATATTAAGATCAGATAGAATAAGGCGATAACTAAAAGGAATTACTGAATAACTTAGTAGAATGGATATGACTGCTATGGATGGCCCGATACTGAATAAACGAGTATCTCCTCTAGATGGAAGAATATTTTCTTTGAAAAGTAGTTTTGTACCATCTGCTAGAGCTTGAAGAATTCCCAAAGGCCCGGCGTATTCGGGTCCAATACGTTGTTGTATCCCTGCAGATATTTCTCTTTCTAACCAAACAATTACTAGTACACCTAATATGATTCCTAATACAAGAGTCAAAATAGGGACAAGCATCCATATGATCCCATAGATTTCTTTTAAGAATTCCAATTTGGAAAAAGAATTGATAGCTTGTATTTCTGTTGTATCAATTATCATTTCAACGATCAACTTCTCCCATAATGATATCTATGCTACCTAGTATCGTCATAATATCAGCCAATTTCATTCTTTTAACCAACTGAGGAAGAATTTGCAAGTTGATAAAACCCGGTGGTCGAATTTTCCATCTCCAAGGAAAAACACTCTGATCTCCTAGCAGAAAAATTCCGAGTTCTCCTTTTGGTGCTTCGACTCTTACATAAAGTTCTTGCTTGGACAATTCAAAACCTGGAGAAGGTTTTTTACTAATAAATCGATATTCAAAATCATTCCATTCAGGGTCTTTTATTGTATCAAAACGTCGGATTTCTAAATTCTCATACGGTCCCCCTGGAATTCCTTCCAGAGCCTGTTGGATAATTTTTATGGATTCTGTCATTTCACTGATTCGTACTAAATACCGAGCTAATGAATCCCCCTCTTTTTGCCATTGAATCTCCCAATCAAATTCGTCATAACACTCATAACGATCAACTTTACGAAGATCCCATTGTATTCCAGAAGCTCGTAGCATTGGGCCCGATAAACCCCAATTTATTGCTTCTTCTGCCCCAATAATGCCTACGCCCTCAACTCGTTCTAAAAAAATAGGATTCCGTGTAATAAGCTTTTGATATTCAGCAACCCCGGTTAAAAAATAATCGCAAAAATCTAAACATTTATCTATCCAGCCATGAGGCAGATCAGCAGCGACTCCTCCGATACGAAAATAATTATGCATCATGCGCATACCGGTAGCAGCTTCGAATAGGTCATATATCAATTCTCGTTCTCGAAAAATATAGAAGAAAGGAGTCTGTGCCCCAATATCTGCCATAAAAGGACCGAGCCATAACAAATGGGAAGCGATACGACTCAATTCCAACATAATAGTTCTTATATAGCTAGCCCTTTTAGGTACTTGAATATTACCTAGCTGTTCGGGTCCATTTACGGTTATTGCTTCTGTGAACATAGTAGCTAAATAATCCCAACGTGTTACATAAGGCAAATATTGTATAATTGTTCGATTTTCCGCAATTTTCTCCATCCCTCTATGTAAATAACCCAATATCGGTTCACAGTCAATAACATCTTCACCATCGAGAGTAACGATCAGTCGAAGAACACCATGCATTGATGGGTGGTGAGGGCCCATATTGACTATCATGAGGTCTTTTCTTGTAGTTGGTGCAATCATAAGTTTTTTCCCGAGTCATTCTTCCATGCATTGCTGAAAGTAAAAAGAAGTTCATCAAAATTAAAACGACTAAGCTCAAATACAAATAATGGTATCACGCTTAAAATTAACGAGTTTTTATCTCTCGAATATCCAACTCTCCAATTAATTCTTTATAACGTCCTCTATTTTTTTTTGACAAATAGGCCAGCAGTCGTTGACGTTTTCCCAAAATTTTCCGTAAACCTCTCTGAGACGAAAAGTCTTTTTTGTGCAATTCCAAATGTGAAGTAAGTCTCTTTATCTTAGTAGTCAAACTGAATACTTGAAATTCAACAGACCCTCTGTTTTCTTCGTTTTCTTTTTGAGAGATAACCGAAATGAATGAATTTTTTACCATAAAAAAAAATGCCCCTCTTCCTTTTTTCAGATATGGATTTTACTGATCAGTAATAATAATGCCATTAATTCGAATATGGTATATAGAATAATCTAATCCGAATTTTTTTATAAACTCCTAATTTTTGGAATTCAAATCAATCCAATTTCAAATTGGAGTTCGATAGGGATAGAAAGGCATTGGTACATTTTCGCAGCGAATAATTTAGATCTAAAATGAAGAAGGTTCTGTTGATTCATTTCAAGACCTAATTGAGACATTATTCATTTCATATTGGATATTAAAATGAAATTTGTGGCATGTGATCTGTCTATTTCTTTACTTTCATATAACCTATATTATATATAGGTTATAGGATATGATATATAGAATAGGATATAATATATAGAAAAAGTATATTATCCACGAATTTTCAATCGTGGATACATTTGTATCCTTAACATACTGAAACGACTTCCATTATTGGTATCAAACCAATAACGATTCATGCAAGCTAAATCTTCTAATCGATAATTAGGCCAAAGAAAGAGCTTTAATTTTATTAATTGATTTTTCTCTCTATCAAGATGGTTACTGTCATGCGAAACTTGGCTGCTGCTTTTTATGTTCTTTCCGTTCCAAAATACTGGATTTATATCTACATCATTTTTCTTCTTTGAATTGAAACAAATTTGAATTCGCAATTTTCTACGACGTCTAAACGATAAAATAGTTTCAGGAACAAGCAAATCCAAATTTCTATTTCCAACTATTCTTTGATGTGGTGAAATAGCTTTATCAAAATCATTCTTAGAAACATTTCTTTGTTCTTGGTATTTTTGATTAGTTTGGTGCTTACTCTTATGAACCAACGAAATACCTATGGTTTGATACATAATTAATTGTCCATCGTTTTTTCCAGACAGACGAATAGGTTCTATAATCAATATTCCCTTTTTCATTAATTCTGTAAGAGTTAAATTCTTCTGAATTAGCATTATATCCAAACTCATTTCTCTCTTTTGAATCGAGGATATAGTAATTTTTCTCGGATCTATCAGTCTAAGTAGGAGACAATATACCTTGATATTATTAATCATTCTTTGATTCAAAATATCGCTCCATTTCAATTGAAAAAGCATATAACGTTTTAGGAACAAATCTAGTTCTGCTTCCGTATTGCTTTTGTATTGTTTTTTCTTTTTCCCCTTTTTCATGTCTGATTTTGCATAATTTTCTTGACTATCTTTTTGTTGTGAGAGAATAGGTCTAAGATCTCTTCGGGTTGTGGGTTCTTTTTGTTCTTGGTTTTGATGCTTTTTAGTTTTATTCGATGGCATCAAAAACCTTCCTTTTTGGTTTTCATTGATCTTTTTATTTTCACTACTATTTTTTTCATTTCTATTCCAATTTAAAAGGAGGAATTTGGTTGGTATAAACCAAGGGTTCGTTTTATATGCATTATAAAGTAACACAAATTCTGGGAAGAACCAAAGTTCCAGATTCGATATGGGACGCTTTAGCATTTTTGCATTCATTCCCATCCAATCAAAAAATACGTTGTGGAAGTTTGTTGAATTGATTTCTGGAATCATCATAAGATAAAAAAAATCTTTTTTAGGAATTATTTGAGAATAATTAGTACGAATTTGAGGATTTTGATTGCTGTTGGTATCGATCGTGATCCAGGTGTCAATATGGCCTTTTTGTCTAAGATAAAAATTGAGAATTTTCCAATCAAAATATTTTCTATCGGCCTTTTTTTCGATATATATAATATCAACCTTTCCTAGATAATTATTGATAGGGATGTTACTAAGCATATTAAAAAGGCTTGCTTTATGCGTGTTATAAGAAATCTCTCGGTTCTTATTTCTTTGAAACGGAGATCTATAAAAAAAGCATTCCTTTTTATTTTCATAATAAAGAAATTTATATGATAAAAGATCATATCTAGACTCTTTTTGAAAATTCTCTTTTTGATTATATAATGAATATACTTCAAATTGTTTTTCTTTGTTGGAATCAATTAATTGGTCTTTTTCATATGAATGCAATTTTTTTAAATTTGCCTTTTTAGTTATACGATGCCGATTAACTCTATTTCGCCATTTTTGGGGTATTAATCTAGACCATCTGATTTCGGATAAATTGTATTGATACTGTCCTCTTAACCAGTTTTTCCAGTGATTCATTTTAGAACTTGGAAGTTTCTTATCCCCTAATTTCGAATGAACCCTTCTTTGTGTTTCAAAATAATCCTTTATTTCAGGCTTAAGAAAAAAGGGGATTCCTTGATATTGAAAAACTGATTTTAATTTAGACGAGTTACTAACTTGAATTTGTGATAATTTATAAAATACATATGCTTGTGACACGTAGGATAAGTCATAAAACATATATGAATTTGTTTGCTTATTACTAATAATCTCAAGTGACTTTTTTATAGTCGAAATAAACGTAATTGGATTTGTCTTTTGTTTATTAATTCCTTCTTGCTTTTTTTCATTATTGTAAATAGATTTATCAAAAATTTGTTTTGTTGATTCAAAAAAAAGTTCTGTATTCATTCTCGGAATATTAATGATAGATAAAATTAGATCCGTGTAGATTCTTTCAATTAAAAATTTGAAAAAAAGGGGTAATTTACAAATTAATCGAGCATTTTTTCTTTTGAATATTTGCCATTTTTCGAATCTTTTAGTATTATAACTTCTTTTGTTAGAACTAACATTTATTTTTCTTTTTTGAGTCACTTTGTTTTTCTCTTTTGTCAGTCTTTCAATTTCATTTCGAATTGTACTTCTTCTCTGAGTGAAATCCTTGATTTTTTTTTCGGTCAATGAAGAATTTGTGTAACTCGGAGCTACAATTTCACTAAATGATTCGTGAATTATCTGATTGTTGATTATTGAATCTTTTTCTTCTTTCATTTCACTCGATTCATCTCTTTCGACTTTTCTTAGTCGAAATAATAAAATTGGATTTACTTTTGAAAGTTCTTTTATCATTTGTTTTAGAAAAATAATCCATTTGATAACCCTTTTTTTTATTTCTTTTAAAATTAATTTTGTTTTTTCTTTAATAACTATTAGAACTTGAAAATACTTCTTTTTTAATTTTCCAATTTTTTTTTCAAGTTCGTTAAAAATGGGTTTAAAAAAGGAAGGGCGTTTTCGGGGCGAACCAAAAGGAAGTTCAGTTTCCATTCCCCAAACTGTTAAAAAACAAAAATCATCTTTTTCTTTTTTCTTTTTCATTAAATCTTCTTCAGAAGATTGTAGTTTCGATTTGTGCCAAGGTTTCAGACAGAAAGGAAATAAGATTTTTATCTGAATACCATCTGTCAACCAATTTTTTGGAAATTCCGTTTCGGATAATGGAACACCATTATAGGTACATTTAACATGCATCTCTCTATTCCATTCCTGTAAATCCTCAGACCATTCAGGAACTTGCAATAGGAATATACGGCCAATATTTTTTGCAATTATCAATAAAGGTAATAGAATAGATTTTCTAAAAATGGATTGACTTAATAACATGTACCCTCTTATTATTTGCGCAAATGGAATGGTATCCCAGGCCTCTGCTATCTCTATTCGAACTTTCTCTTTTCTTTTGTTCTTCTCTTTTATTTCTTCTCTTTTTGTTTGCTCTTTTGTATACTCTACAATTTTGAATGCTTCCCCTTTCCTCACCCAATTTCCAAAAATGAATTGAATCAACCCGGAGATATCAAAAGAAAAAAGAGTGGATTTTTCTATTCTGTCCAAAAAGAGAGGGGAGTGCACATTTGCTTGAAACAATTCCCAAATAACTATTTTACGTCTTTGAGCTCGCATAGAACCTTTGATTATACCTCGCCGAAAGTCTGATTGTTGTGAATACCGTATCAAAGCCACTTCCTCTGGTTCATTATCCGTATTAGTATCCATAGTATTAGGATCAGTATCCTCTTTGGTAGCAGTAAAAATGACTACCCGTTTACTCTTTCTTGAACGAATTTGATACTCTCCTGGTGCCTCTTCTGGATATTCTCCTGATTGTTGTTCTAACTCGGTGATTAATTTGTATGACCATCGAGGAACTTTTTTACTGATTTCTTTTATCCTAATTGATTTTCTGTTAATTTCATTAGGATCAGTTCCAATTTGAGTTAATAAATAGTTTAAATATTTTCTTCCCTTTTCCGAATCTATTCTTCTTTCTGAAAATAAAGAAAGATCCTTCCAATTTTGATTGGATCCCAATCCTCTAAAAAATTTATTGATTAAACTTAAGAAATCAATAATTTCTGTTGATAATGATTTTCTATCAAATCTATTTTTTTTCTGTTCAAATTCGTGGTAATCCGTATCGGGAATAAG